TATCGGATTTTTAATGTATTTCATCAATCTAAGTGGAATAAACAAACTGGATTCCTTGTTGGTTAGTCAAATTTCAACGAAAACCACATAATTGAAAGAAATGAAATGTCCGAATTTGAGATTTATATGATCAATAAACTAAGGTTTTGTTGTTATCGACCATGGAATTCGACAGAAGCAATGAGAAATAGATACGAATAAAGCAGGATTAAGGGGGGGAAATAAAAAAATAGTAGAGAAAAGTTATACAAAGTTATATACAAATCACTACCCCCCCTTGGTATTTCTTTAATTGAATTTCGTTTGATTAGGTCGAAGTTCCTTAAAAACTTCTGCCTTCTTTAAAATATCCTGAACAGTTCCTGTAGGTTGAGCACCCTTTTCAAGGAAATATAGAATAGCAGGAACATTTAAATAAGTTTGATTCTTCAGTGGATCATAAAAACCCACTTTTCGAAGATCTTTTCCTTCTCTTCGGGATCGAACATCAATTGCAACGATTCGATAGACGGCTCATTGGGATAGATGTAGATGAACAATACCCCCCCTAGAAACGTATAGGAAGTTTTCTCCTCGTACGGCTCGAGAAAAAATGATTTGATTCGAAGTTTTGTCTATGTATGGAATTCTAATAAATGACAAATGAGCCTATAAAATCAATTAGACTATGATTTAAGTCTTTTTTTTTCTTCTTCCTTCCTGAAAATGAAAAAGAAACCATTCGTACTCATAACTCAAGTTGGATAACTCTCAAATAGCTTAAAGGAAAAAATCTTTAATAAATTTCATTTATTGAGTGGTCTTTACCCCCTTTTGTTTGTCTCGTTTAAAATTCTATTTTGATTCTTCAGTCTGATCCAGTTATTGAGACTATCGAGACAATTAAAATTAAAAGGGTGTTTCCTTGTTCTGGGATCCTTTATCTTTGTTTTAAATCATTGGGTTTAGACATTACTTCGGTGCTTCTTAATCCTTTCAAAATGGCAGCAACATACCCTTTTTTGTGATTTCTCTTTCTATCAAAGAATCCTACGGACAGTTGATTCCCGCGTGATACACTTTGGATCGAAAACGTTTGATCAATTCCAACAGGTTTTGCTTTTGAATTGGAAACTTGCTCAAATTGGATCCTTTCCATTTCTATCTCGAAGATATATTTACGAAGTTGTTCCAATTTATTGATTGGCATTAACCCTAGATCCTTGCCCCCGAGAAATGAATTAATCCTTTCCACTCGAGCTCCATCGTGGACTATTTACAACCCAACAAAAAGCAAAAAACGAAGGGTTCGAGTGGAACAGAACAAACGATGTCGAGCCAAGAGCACCTTCATTCCTATATAAATATAAAATAGCGGATGTAAAAATCCACAACGGATCTGTCCTTCAAGTCGCACGTTGCTTTCTACCACATCGTTTCAAACGAAGTTTTACCATAACATTCCTCTAATTTGTAATTTGGAACCGGTATGGAATTGATTCAATCATGGAATCATGAATAGTCATTGGTTCAGTTGTACATAGACATCGCGTAATCTATACTTTTTCTTCTATATATGATATGTGTAAAGATTTTTCTGAAGAAGTCTTAGCAAGACACCATCTTTACCATATATATAAAGAAATAGAAATAGATAAACGAATAAATAAGTTCTTTTTGAGTCTGCTACTTCAAGTGACTCAATAGGATAGATTGACCTATTTCCTACTTTTTGAGTACCAAAGATTCAACTTACAAGGAATCATTCAAAATATTTATTAAAACTATTTCGAATGGAAAAAGGTTCTTATTTAGACATCATTAAAAGATAAGTCTTTTTTTTTAATTGACCCATCACTGATTTCAAATAGATAAATAGATCACAGAAAAGAAGAAAGAAATCCCATTTTTTTTTCATGAGATGGATAAAAAAACTGATGTAAGGTAAGATTTGAATCTTTATTCTTTTCATCTGATTACGAAAATCCAAATCGAAAAAATCGAAAGGGGTTTTCGTATCTATCAGATAGACTGAACAATTGTCACTGTTATAGATATTCTATAATACTTAATTTAAGTAATTTTAGTTTAAAAAATTTAAGGGATCCCAAACCTTTTTCACAAAAACCGAAAGACTATTGTCATTGAAATAGAACGATACATATAAGCTAAACATTTCCTCATTTTATATGCATTTTGTTTAACATGGGGTTGAGTAATATTTCAATAATCGAATCTTGTCATAAAGTGAATAAAAGGGATAGGATAAATCACCCCTGCCTCAATCCAATCGTTACATAGATTTACAATTCTTCATTATAGCCAAACAAAAAAAATACCTAAATAAAATAAAAAAACGAGATTCAAAGAAAATACATCGATTCCATAACATATAAACATATATATATGTTATTTGATCATTTGTTAATGAGATTTGGACAGATACAGATATTTAAATTAATACTGATTATCTCCTATCCACTCCCCTATTCTTTCTCTGGGAATGATAGAGCAAAAAAAGGAATCCTGATCCGGTATGGGAAATGACTTGTCTAGTTACAAAGACAAACAATAAGTCCAAATTTAGTCAAGCTTTAGTCTAACCCACTAAGAGACTTAGTCCTATTGATTGAATTTAATTAGTATCAAGAACTCGCTCTTGTTTCGAATTCAGAGATCTCGAGAAAAATCTAATTACTAATTAGATTCCCTCATTTACGGGATAAATAATAAGAGATAGGGAATATAGATTCTTTTGCATCTCGATTCAAAATACATCCATCGTTGAAAATTCAAATAGATATGGGATGGAAAGTTTTTCCAAGTAACTAACTTCCCTAAATATCAAAGGGAATGAACATATGATGAAAAGCCCACCCAACTTTTTTGAATTCAAACTCTTTTGTTTTGATCCATGTTCTCATCTTACCTGATAAAAAATGGATTCAGGTCCAGATGCGTGTCATTTGAACTCGATTCAGTTCAGTTTGTGAAAAAAGATATGATTCATATAAGATAGAAAAGAATCACATTCCATCTAAAATTAGACTTTAAACAGAAAGTTGTTCAAGAAAACAATCTTTATTCTAAAATTAGAAAAAAATGGATATGGCTCTGGGACGGAAGGATTCGAACCTCCGAATAGCGGGACCAAAACCCGTTGCCTTACCACTTGGCCACGCCCCATTATCAATTTCTAATCTACACTAAGAAACAATAATATTGTTATTGTTTGTTTGTCAACTCCAGTCAAAATATCTATAGAATAGATTATTCCTAGGATTTTAATCCATATAGATATAGAATTCAACTTAATTTATTGATCATTACATATAATTCAATTAAGATATTGTATGAAAGTATGATTTCTTCTATTCTCCTTTGAGAATTGGAGGATTTTTGATTGGGGTGGGTTCAAAGAAAAAGAAGGATTTTTTGTATACCTTACTTCCTTTCTTCCTTTTTCCTTATATCAATAACTCAATCAAAATGCAATTATCTCCAAGAAAAAAATGTCTGTTATGCTTAATATCTTTAGTTTGATCTGTATTTGTCTTAATTCTGCCCTTTATTCGAGTAGTTTTTTCTTCGGCAAATTGCCCGAAGCCTATGCTTTTTTGAATCCAATCGTAGATGTTATGCCAGTCATACCTCTGTTTTTTTTTCTCTTAGCCTTTGTTTGGCAAGCTGCTGTAAGTTTTCGATGAGATCCTTAATAATATCCTAGAAGATTCATGATTTCTTCGAGAAAAAATTCTCTAACAATTGATAAAATCAGATAAGTTTTAGAGTCTGAACCCTCGATTCACACATTGAAATTCTTGGATAGTTGCCATAAATCCGGCTTACCCCATTTCCTCCTTTTTTTGACCCTTTTCCAGTGAAAGACCCTAACCCTATTATATTATATATTAATTATATTAGGGTCTCCCCACAATATCGAATTTGGATATGAAAGAAATTTTTGTTAATGAAAAACTCTTATTCCAAATAAATTTCTGACAATTCATTTCTATTTCTAGAATCATTTCTTGGTGTCAAAATAGGATATGTGGTAGAAAAATGGAAGATCTATTCTCTTTTTTTTTCCAAAAAAAATCATCTTGGAGATTGTGTAATGCTTACTCTGAAACTCTTCGTTTATACCGTAGTGATATTTTTTGTTTCTCTCTTCATCTTTGGATTCCTATCTAATGATCCAGGACGTAATCCTGGACGTGAAGAATAAAATCCAAAGGGTTTTCCTTGGTTCATTTTCCAATTTTCTTAGGATTTTATCTATTCCACACGTTTAACTAAGATTTCCAAAATTGGAAAAATAAATAAATAAATCAAGTCATCAACGGAACCGGAAAGAGAGGGATTCGAACCCTCGGTACGAATAACTCGTACAACGGATTAGCAATCCGACGCTTTAGTCCACTCAGCCATCTCTCCCAATTGAAAAAGAGAATTACTACATTACACATAATGTAAGGAGTCTTTCTTTCTCTATTCTATAGAGATATACAAATTAGGAATTTCTTTTAGATTAGATAAAGGAAGGGCTCGAACGAGCCTATAAATAAAAAAAGAAAAAATAAAGAAAAAAAAGAAGACATCTTTGTGTTGATTTTGTTCGAAAGGCCCTTCTTATTCTGATGGCCTGGCCTGGTCAGTACCTAGCCGGGCCCCTTTTTTTGTTCCAACGAATTATAGATAAATAATGATTTATTTAATTTGAAAACAAAAATGCTTGTTATTTATTATATTCAATTGAATATCAAATATTCAAGCAACAACAAAAAGAAGAAAGACTATTTCCATTCTTTTTTTTTTATTTGAATTTTAGTTTCATTTTCGGAACTAAAAAAGAAACTATCGATTTTTCCACAATGCATTTTTTTGTTATGATTTTAGTGTTTTTTGTGATCCGTAGCTATCAAAACTTCTTCAGCAAAAGATAAAACGTTAGTTATTTAATTTAAATAAAATGAACCCTCCTTTCAGAATCTCATTAAATTGTAAATCCCCCCCCACGG